ACCCTTTTGAGGAAGTTGTTTAGCCTTCTAGCAGCCTTCTGGCAATCGGTTTAAGGCAGAGGCAGGGAGTTCATAAGTAAGCATGAAGCTTGCCTGACTTGACTGACGAATGGAAAGCAGAACTGGCGCTTAAGTTAAGGATAAGGAAAAGCCGTCTCTTGAATAGAGAAAGAAGGGCTGAGGCAACGAGTTCAGCTGCTCAATTGAAGCGGAGAAGCTAAGCTTTCCCCACGCGGTTAAGAAGCTGAAAGAGAAGCTACTGGGCATGGGCATCCTCACTGACGCTATTTAGTTATTCGGGATCTGAATTCCCACTAGAGAAGACGGGAGTCAGGGGTCATGTCCGGGTTATCCCCGTATTGTATTAGCGAGAGGCGGAACCCTTCTTTCTTAATCAGACGATTTCTCTCCTATCATGGATGATTGATCAAAGTCTGGTATGTAGGAATCTGAGTATCAATCGACTGGCATCGCCCTTCACTCATCAATTCCTCAAAGTCTGAAACCCCAAACTCCAACGGATCAACAGACGATTCGGGGACAGAACCTGACTCGGGGACAACGGAACGGGTACTATCTTGTCCCAGTAAACAAACTCCTAACAAAGAACCTAGCCGGAAAGGCCTATTTTGAGCTCTAGCGGGTGTTCCCAGTCCTGATTGCCCCTCTTTCCTTTAAGAAAGAGTCTTTCTGATAGACGATTCCTCCTCGGCAATTAAAGAATTAAAGCCGATGAAGCCAATATGTTCTCCTAGCCTGGAGCCAATTTTCGACTTTCATATGTGTGTTTTGGCCCTTTTGGCCTTTCATATTCTTTTTCTTCTTTTGCCAGCTGGGGTGGAAACTGGTCTTGTCAATGAATTCTACTAAGATAAGAAGAGTAAGGAAAAGAGGAAGCCGAGTGAAGGGCTTGATCGGTGTCACTACCCCGCTTCCCAACGCCATCAGTCTGTTTTTCCTAACGAGCCTAGCTGCCATTTCAGAGGATGGATGGCACCTGTTTTTCTTTCTACAGCTGTTATAGCTTCAACTTCTTTCCAATAGCTGCTTGCTTGGCTTCAAAGCCTTACCTGCCCTTCGCCGCCTCCACAGAAAGATTGGTCTGGTCGATTGGTTACTTCCTTTTTGGATTAGTCTTAACTCAAATTCTCTCTATAAAACGGTACAAGAGACGGCGCAGCGCTGCCTACGCGCTAATTAGCTTCCGATGTCGAAAATTCTCCGGCATTGATTGAAGGTAAAGCCTTCACTTCAAGCTTTGAAGCTAAGTCCGCTATTCGGTCAAACTCTGATAGGCTCTAGGCCTTACCTTACTCTTTCGGGGTTCACTCTTCTACTTAAGCTCCTTAAGTTCCTAGCTAGGCTGATGCCTTTGCCGAGTCTGAAACTCCGACTCCTAAACTCAAAACTGGCCGGAAATGCCCATTTTGAGCTCGCTCTGGCGGATGTTCCCGCCGATCTTGACTTTACAAATAGTCAGCTTCTGTCTTTCCATACAGAGTATGGCACCTTTCTTGTCTCTTTTGTCTTTCTGTGGCTGGTCTTTCTTTCCCTTTTTCATTCTTCACAAATGCATCGAATGCTTTTTTGGAGGGCGCTTGACCGCTTTACAGCTTCGTTCCCTTGCTGCCCGAAAGGCCTGATTTTAGACTTGAAATTAGACCGATGATTCCCGGGTAATAATTCCACTGAAGCCTATGTTACCGACTTTTGTTTAGAGAAGTTAGAGTTAGGACATGCCAGTCTCCGATTAGATTTTCGTTATTTGATGTTTTTTGAATAAGATTCCCAGAGTGAAAACTGTCAAATTTTTTTTTGAAGCCGATTTCACCCTCTTTGCTTGGGGAAAGGCTCTCAGTTCTCCCAGCTAAGAGTAGACGACGAGAATGGCACTTGTGCCCAGAAGTCATTAAAAGACCGTTCGCCAACTACTCTACTATTGATTGATCACTCGTTAACCCCAAAATGGAAAGATTCAGGAAAAGCCGATTGGCGGCATCAGACTATTCAGTGGCAGCTTCTGATGAAGCGAAACGAAAAAAGCCTATTTATTGATAGGTCAGGCCTTCAGAAAGACTTGTGCCATCTTAATCTTCTAGTTTTCACTCTTCTAGTTTGCCGCGGACTCTGCTCTTAGAGTCGATTCCTACTCTCGAACAGAAAGCAGGTAAGCCCTTAAAAGAAAAGCTTTGAAGCGGAGACTATTGGTAGTGAGAGAAATGTCATCTAAAGAAAGGCAGGTGCCATCCCCGCTGATTAAAGGAAAAACTCTTCGCTGGGAACGCTCTTCTCCCTCTAGCTACTCTTCTCCGGGCTTAGGAAAGATTATTCTATAAAATTGCCCGCGCTAGGCATCTGATCTTTTAAGAATTTCCTGTGCTAATATGGGCCCAGTTGCTATTTGTCCGTAGGATTATGGCCTGAAAGGTGCCTTTCCAGCGGAAGGAAGACAACCGAAGAAAAGGAAAGGACAGCGGAAGATGCAGCGATAGCAGGACTCTTTTTCCCTAGATGATTCAGTGATAGAAGTTGTATCCTATACTGAAGCCGACTCCGCGGCAGAAGTTTGATCATCTACAGCATCTGATTCCATCTTTCTTTCGTTAGTTAACCCACCTTTTTCTAAAAGTGCTTGTAGTAATTCTGGGAAAAAGTCTTTCTTAATTATTATATTAGCATAGCATTAAGTAGTAAACATTTTACACTAGGGGTTTTCCCATACCATACATGCAAACATAATAAAGAAAACTAAACAAAGATAGTTAGCATAGATAGGAGTCTATCTCCAGTAAGCACCGGAGTAGATCTCCACTAAAAAAAGACAAAGAACACCATAAATTAAAACACACTACTTTGCGTCGACAGACTACTTATTTAATCTTATATAAAGAGTCGACGGACTCTTCTAGTTTCCCCGGTCACCGAGGGTGGCAGCTCGCACAATGAGCTCTTTTTGTTCGTCGAGGAGGGCCAGGGCCCTCTTCCTGTCTTCCAGACCGCGAATGCGGTCCCGGATCAATTGCATCGCTCTTCCTACGGCCTCAGGATCGAGAGCAGGCGGATGCTCCCAGAACAGACCCAGCATTTGCTCCCGTTGGAGCTTCTCGTTTTCCACGGTTTGTATTTCTTGTTGAATTCTCTCAAGTCGTCCAGCGATATCCATGGCTAAAGCTCTTTCTTGCCGACTTCTAAGGCCCCGTCTCCCTTTGCCAAATAGAGACTGAAAAAGCTTCTATTTATAGGCGTTGGAGGCCCTTAACCCTTTTATTAGTATTAGTAAGATAGGTTATCTTTAGATCATTTCAACCCCGCTTTTCCTTAATATTGAACCACATCCACGATTTTTTAGTAGACGGACAAATTCTCCCCGTACGTATTTTAGTACAATAGGCCCATCCCCAAAAGCAAATAGTTCCTGTGGATATCGCCACGCGGCTTAACACCGACCCCCACCTCCAAGAACAATAATAGAGTGAAGCATCAATTCTGTACTACTATCTTGTTTGATCAGACGCTTGCTTTTCCCGCGTGCGTATTCTCCTTCTATTATTTAGACCACTATATAGATAAAGGGCCAATCTGGTATCACCGCGTGTCAAACTGTGTCAGGCGAGAGGCAGTAAATAATATAAAGCTCATTCCTTTCCAATGAGAACTAGACAGGCGTCCCATATCCCCATGTGCATCTAACTCACTTTCGACACGGTCTTTCATATATACCGCAGATTGGGGGAAAGCCTTCAAAGTTGCATGGAAAAAAGCTGTGTTACTAGGGACATAGCTATCAGATCTACTACTAGTGCTTTAGCCATAGCCTTCCTTTGTCTCTGCAGGATCTATTGATGGATCATGAGCATAAGACTCTGAATCTGGTTAATATGCTTAGTTTGTTCCAGCTACATATGCTTCTAGTGAGAGATATGAATTTGATTATGCTCTTCGCCTTGAACTGTAAATTGAACTGTACTGTAAATAACTGTAAAAACAAGGAAAGGTGACTATCTTTCTGTACAAAACTTTCCTTTACGGTTAGGCCTTAGAGTGATAACTTAAATCTTAAAGAAAGATTTTTTTATGTTTCAAATCATATGACAAGACTTTTGATTCAATGAACTTGGGCAGTTACGTTAATGGCCTATCCCAATTTATACCTAACTTTTTATCAACCCATAAATCTTCCCAGATCATCCTAAGACCCCCACTAGAGATTCTATGGTGATGGTGTCCAGCTCCAGGAAAGAAAAAGACTCTTCACTTGTCCTTCCTCCCATCCCAGATAGATGGCTTACATACCTGGCTCAACATTCTTGGAAAACAATCGAATCGAGGGTCCGGAGGAGAATTAGCCATTCAATCTTGTAAACTAATCGAGACCGAAATTGGAAAAAGAGATACGAACGGAGAGGAATAACCAATCGATGAAAGAACATGAAACCATTCTGTTTCAATAGAGGTACGAGAAACGGTTGGGGGCAATAAAGTAGGTGAAGTGGTTGGATTTTTCGAGCTGTTCCAACCACTGCTGGATGTGATTCCAAGAGCCGAACGAGAATGAATACCACACAGAAGAGTCAAGACCAGGCTCCCTAATGGAATGTTTAACCGATCCATTCCGGATCGACCGAATTGGTACATAAGTTGTAACATTGGAAAACCACGGAAAACACAACTTATTTGAATAACCCGGTGACCTACCAATTGTAGAAGTAGGATCTTTGGCAAGCAACAAGCACTTAAATAATACAATTCGAGTGTACCATCTTCTTTCTCATTTCGAGGAAAAGGTGCGGGAGGAAAAGGAAACAACGGAGGGATCCGAATCGGACCTAAATGGGAATGACATGAAAAGTCTTTTTCAAAACCTAGCATTAAGGGCGTTACGACGATATACGAGAGGAATGGAGAAAAACTCGTGATTGGTGTGGAGTGTTTATGATTTTTTTCAATAAAAACTCGTCTCATTTCCTTACTTTTTCGTTCCTTCTAATTCATTCACTTCA